TGTAAATCCTAGATGTGAAAATAGGCATAATTCATCCGTAAAAGGGTATAAAGAATAGATAGGCGGAAATCAAATATCTATTCAAAAAAAAATAAAGAACAATGGCCAATGAGATCGAAATAATGAATCATAAATGGAGTTCGGGTTCGAATTCTATAGATAATAGAATCTAATATGGATGGTCTTTTCTATAATGATAGAGAAATGAAAGAGACTTACTCGTGATTTCATGCACTTGATATTTCTTTTGAAAAAAAAAAAAGAAGGATTGGCTGAACTTGAAAATTTACTCATTGAATGAGTAAACGATTGAATCGTATTCGGTTGGGTGGTACCAACTAAATCGAGTGCTAACTCCCATTTATTTCTTATTGAATTAACCGATCAACTTGCTATCGGACATTTATTTTCGACTTGGCACTATTCCAAAAAAATTTCGACATATTTCACTTTAATTATAATTATGAGAATCAATCCTACCCCTTCTAGTCCTGCGGTTTCCACACTTGAAGAACAAAACCTAGGGCGTATCGCTCAAATTATTGGCCCAGTACTGGATGTTGTTTTTCCTCCGGGCAAGATGCCTAATATTTATAACGCTTTGGTAGTTAAGGGTCGAGATACTGTCGGTCAGCAAATTAATGTGACTTGTGAGGTACAACAATTATTAGGAAATAATCGAGTTAGAGCTGTAGCTATGAGTGCTACAGATGGACTGACGAGAGGAATGGGAGTGATTGACACGGGAGCTCCTCTAAGCGTTCCAGTCGGCGGAGCTACCCTCGGACGGATTTTCAACGTTCTTGGAGAGCCTGTTGATAATTTAGGTCCTGTAGATACTAGCACAACATCTCCTATTCATAGACCTGCACCTGCCTTTATACAGTTAGATACGAAATTCTCAATCTTTGAAACAGGAATTAAAGTAGTGGATCTTTTAGCCCCTTATCGCCGTGGAGGAAAAATCGGACTATTTGGGGGAGCTGGAGTGGGTAAAACAGTACTCATTATGGAATTGATCAACAACATTGCCAAAGCTCATGGAGGCGTATCCGTATTTGGCGGAGTAGGCGAACGTACTCGCGAAGGAAATGATCTTTACATGGAAATGAAAGAATCCGGAGTAATTAATGAAAAAAATATTGCAGAATCAAAAGTAGCTCTAGTCTATGGTCAAATGAATGAACCGCCGGGAGCTCGTATGAGAGTTGGTTTGACTGCCCTAACCATGGCGGAATATTTCCGGGATGTTAATGAACAAGACGTACTTCTATTCATCGACAATATCTTTCGTTTCGTCCAAGCAGGATCAGAAGTATCCGCCTTATTGGGGAGAATGCCTTCTGCAGTGGGTTATCAACCTACCCTTAGTACAGAAATGGGTTCTTTGCAAGAAAGAATTACTTCTACCAAAGAGGGATCTATAACTTCGATCCAAGCCGTTTATGTACCTGCGGACGATTTGACCGACCCTGCTCCTGCCACGACATTTGCACATTTAGATGCTACTACCGTACTATCAAGAGGATTAGCTGCCAAAGGTATTTATCCAGCAGTGGATCCTTTAGATTCAACGTCAACTATGTTACAACCTCGGATCGTTGGCGAGGAACATTATGAAACTGCGCAAAGAGTTAAGCAAACTTCACAACGTTATAAAGAACTTCAGGACATTATAGCTATTCTTGGGTTGGACGAATTATCCGAAGAAGATCGTTTAACTGTAGCAAGAGCACGAAAAATTGAGCGTTTCTTATCACAACCCTTCTTCGTGGCAGAAGTATTTACTGGTTCTCCAGGAAAATATGTTGGTCTTGCGGAAACAATTAGGGGGTTTCAACTGATCCTTTCCGGAGAATTAGACAGTCTTCCCGAGCAGGCCTTTTATTTGGTGGGTAACATCGATGAAGCTACCGCGAAAGCTATGAACTTAGAAGGGGAGAGCAAATTGAAGAAATGACCTTAAATCTTTGTGTACTGACTCCTAATCGAATTATTTGGGATTCAGAAGTGAAAGAAATCATTTTATCTACGAATAGTGGCCAAATTGGCGTATTACCAAACCACGCCCCTATTGCCACTGCTGTAGATATAGGTCTTTTGAGAATACGCCTCAACAACGACCAATGGTTAACGGTGGCTCTGATGGGTGGTTTCGCTAGAATAGGTAATAATGAGATCACCATTTTAGGAAATGATGCGGAAATGAGTACTGACATTGATCCGCAAGAAGCTCAACAAGCTCTTGAAATAGCTGAAGCTAACTTGAGTAGAGCTGAGGGTAAGAGACAAGCAATTGAAGCGAATCTAGCTCTCAGACGAGCTAGGACACGAGTAGAGGCTGTCAATGTTATTTCCTACTAGTCAAGTCACAAAATAATAAAAAGAAGTTTTTTAAAAGTTCTTTATTATACACCGCATGTTGATTCTGCCAATTGAACACGATCAAGTCTAATCTGATAAAACAAAAAAAAAGAAGATGGGTAGAAAAACTTATTAGATATCATTTCATCGACTCCGGTATCTAATAAGTGCTACCTACTATTGGATTTGAACCAATGACTCCCGCCGTATGAAAGCAATACTCTAACCACTGAGTTAAGTAGGCCATTTATCACCACAAAAAAGAACCCATCACTTCGGGGATTATAGGTGGAATATTATTTCTAAGCAATACTAATCTGTTCTGTTAAGCGTAAATAAAATAAATAGATCAGAGAGCTACCATGTGGGATTATGGAATATCCATCTTGACAAGAAATTATCTATATGTTAAGATGTCTATGACAAGGGCTATAGCTCAGTTGGTAGAGCGCCTCGTTTACACGTGCGCCAATGCTTTTCAAGGGAGCCTATTATGCAATGAACATAATTGATCGTATTGAGAAATTGATGTCTTACTCCATAGGTTCGAGGGAACAAGAGAACAATAGCCTGACAAATATTTGGTTCGGTCCGATTCAGGCGCGAATTCAGTTGCCAAATCAAATAGAACCCGCCATTGATTTGATAGTTGATAAGGTCAATACCCAGCCCATTCAATGCTAGGCATAATGAGTATAAGGGCCTCAAAATAACCTCTTTTCGTCCTATGAACTTTAAGGTGTATGAAGTCTCATATTCGACTGTTGCAGCGGAGCGATAGAGATTCCATTTAACTTAGGTTGATCTAGGCCGAAGGCAGACCTAAGTCAAGGTAACCCTTCTTTGAAACACTTTGGTATTGCTCCTAGATCAGAATACAAATAATGAATCAGAGCACATGGAGCCATCTCATTATCTTCCTCTAAAGAAAAAATATGGTGGACTAACTGATCTTTACATCAGTTGATGAAAGAGCCCAATGCAACAAAATGCATGTTGGGTCTTTGAAACAGTTCGAATCATTTCGATAATAATCAGTTTGATCTGTTTTACCGAGAAGGTCTACGGTTCGAGTCCGTATAGCCCTAATCCTAATAATCCTAATATATTCTATTTTAGTTTAGTATAGTTTTCATTTCCTCATTAGTAGTTGTTTATAGACTGGCCACTTGGTTGGTCCCATAGAAATGAAAGCATTACCAAATGCTCATGTAAATGCATAAGGACAGAAAAAAAAAAATAATAATTAATTTCAATAGATCTAATCCGTACTTGTCGAATCTCGGATAAATCTCGTATAAAATACTCGCCCTTCTTCATTAATCATCGTGGATGAATTAGATATGACTTTTTTCTCTTTTCCTGTACACGAGCAACTGTACATGATCAAAGAGTTAGCGACACACTTTTGCTTTTGTATACCGAATCCCAATCAATTTTGGAAGTGAAAATCATGACATGATTCTGCCTAAAAACTTCAACCTGACCCAACCAAGTCTAATCCTAAGTCACATGGGTCTAGGACGTATTCTTTTCTTGGTCTTGGGTCTTGTATTTGTAGAAGCCCCCTGACTAATCACTAATCGTTTTTTGGCAGAACAAGAGCAACCTTATTGATTGATTCAGAGATAATGGATAGAAAATGAATTGGTCCTAAATATATTAACGTTTCTTCTTCTATATTCTATGAGTTGAGTGGGTTTGGGAATTTGGTCTGTCGAATCATTCGATAATGTGTGATTCTTTCTATTAGAAAATGTTATGTAAATCATTTATGATTTCGTCGATTATACTACTCCACTCTTTGCTATGTTTCATTGTCTAGTATAGGTTTGCTGTAAACCTTTTTCTTGTAGCGAAATCTAACCCATTGCTTGGTCTTACCATTATATTATTAAGTGTTATTGCCGTAACAAAACAAACAAGTATTTTGGTTCATTCCAAATCGTAATCTTTGTTTAGTACTAGAGATTGGTCCGAAATAGAATGAATCTTTCATTCTAACTCTAATGAAATAACTCGATTCTTCTTATTTATTTCTGAGAAGGTGGGATAGTACAGGTTCAAAGTTTAAAATTTTTTTGTATAGAAAGATATAAGTTGTTATATGTCACCTCTCAATTCAACGGATTGAATCTAAGAAAAATAGAAATGAAATCTAGGACAAGGAAAGGATAAAAAATCGTTCGATGCATTAGATTATGTATTCATATTCGTATCAAATCAATAGAAGCAATGATCCTCTACCCAGATTTTAATGAAAAAGGAATACTTCGAATAAATGGAATATGCTAGAAATCCCTAGACATTTTACCCCATATGACTATTGAAAAATTTCAGTTTTAAAAAATTGAAATAAAATTCTTAGAAATTTTATTTCATTATTTATTTCATTATAATTCTATATTTCATTATGTTGATTATATATAATGAACATAGTATTCTAATGAATATAGTATTCATAGTATTTAATTATAGGATATTTACTTTACTATATTATAATTATAGGATATTGATATTTATTATAGTTATAGGAATAGGATATTTTAGTATTTTATTACCCTTTTTCTAGAGGATACCTTTTTCTAGAGGATAGAGAACCCAAGACAAAGCGAGAGAGTTTTGTTTGTGTAAGA